TTAGACTTTGAGAAATTTGTTTTCTAAGAGGCCGAGTGGGGGGATAAGAAGGACAAAGATAAGAAAGTAGAGCCCTGAAGCAACTTGGCCGATGGTAACGAAGGGGTCCTCTACTGGTTGACCACCAATTCATGTAAGTACGGCTGTGTTAGCGATCAATGTCCAGAATAGGATTTTTGCGATTGGGCGAAATGTAAGAGAGCGAAGTTTAGAGGTGTGCGTGATTGGCATGAGGAATAGGACTAGGATAGAGAATAAGAGGGCGAGGACTCCTCCAAGCTTGTTAGGAATTGAACGCAGAATGGCGTAGGCAAACAGGAAGTATCATTCTGGCTTAATGTGAGGGGGTGTAACTAGGGGGTTGGCTGGTGTGAAGTTATCGGGGTCGCCTAGCAGGTTGGGGGCAAATGTGGATAGGGCGGCGAGGGCACCCAGGAGGATGGTGAAGCCGAAGAGGTCTTTGTAGGAAAAATAGGGGTGGAAGGTAACTTTGTCAAAGTTGGAGTTTAGGCCTGTAGGGTTGGAGGATCCTGTTTGATGGAGGAAGAGGAGGTGAATTATGCTTGCAGCTGCAATGATGAAGGGGAGGATGAAATGAAAGGTGAAAAATCGGGTTAAGGTGGCGTTGTCGACTGAGAAGCCCCCTCAGATCCATTGGACGAGGTCGGAGCCAATATACGGGGCGGCTGAGAGGAGATTAGTGATTACTGTTGCACCTCAAAATGATATTTGCCCTCATGGTAGGACATAGCCGACAAAAGCTGTTGCTATAACTAGGAGGAGGAGGATAACTCCAATGTTTCATGTTTCTTTGTAGAGGTAAGAGCCATAATATAGGCCTCGTCCGATGTGAAGGTAAATACAGATGAAAAAAAATGATGCGCCATTGGCATGGACATTGCGTAGAAGTCAGCCGTTGTTGACATCACGGCAAATATGTGCTACGGATGAGAATGCTAGGGAAGTGTCAGCTGTGTAGTGTATGGCCAGGAAAAGGCCAGTGGTAATTTGGGCGATTAGGCATAACCCTAAAAGTGAGCCGAAGTTCCATCAGGAAGAAATGTTGGCGGGGGAGGGGAGGTCGATGAATGAGCTGTTAACGATTTTAATGAGGGGGTGGGATTTTCGGATTGTTGGGGCCATAAGTTTTTGTAGTTGAATAACAACAATAGCTTTTCAAGCTATAAGTTCAGGTTAAAGTCCTGGCAGAAATAGATGATTCTAGAGTTTTGCTTATTAATGGGGTTTTTAGCAGTGGCTTCTAATCCAACACCGTATTATGCTGCTTTAGGCTTGGTAGGGGGTTCAGGGGTAGGGTGCTTAATGTTAGCTAAAGGAGGGACTAGTTTTTTGTCTTTAGTGCTATTTCTCGTGTACTTGGGCGGGATAATGGTTGTGTTTGCCTACTGTGCTGCGTTAGTAGCAGAGCCGTATCCTGAGGCTTGGGGAAGTCGTGCAGTGATAGGTTATTTAGGGGTATATGGCTTGTTGTTGCTATTAATGGGAGGCATATATGGATGGTCTGGGGGAGTAAAAGTTTTATCTTCTATAAGCGGGGTAGATGCGGGATGTGGAGAGTGGTGGGGGGTTGGGGATTTGCTGTGTAGTGGGGGAGGAGTTTTATTTTTGGGGGGGTGGGCTTTGTTATTAACTTTATTTGTGGCTTTGGAGGTTGTGCGGGGGGATAAATGGGGGGGAGTATTGCGGGCTGTAAGGTTTTGGTTGTTAAACACGCTTAAATGGGAGGCAGTTGGGGGTACAATTAGATGAACCGGTTAAAGGGGGGATTGGGGTGTGGGGCTGACCATAGGTGGAGAGGAGGACAAAGGTGGGTTAATTAGACTTAGGAAATTTGAGTAATTGAGATCGGCAATACTGGGCCGTTGAAAAATCAGGAGCCCATATTATAGGCAAGAAAGGGGACAAAGGAAGATTTAACAGAGTTACTTAGAAAATTTGAGGAATAAGGACTAGTAGTGGCAAAAGTTAAAAATGAGTTGGATATCGCAGGTAAGGGAGACGAAGTCACTAATTATCAATCTAGGTTTCGTGACTGAGTGGCGGTACGGGGTAAAAGCGTTGAAAAATGAGTTTAAAATAATCATGATGGGGAGGATAAAGGTAAGTTTAATTTAAATCAGGATAAATCAACAATAGGTAGTTGTGGTAGGAAGTCCCCTGAAAAATCGGACGACCCACACCACGACTATAAGTGTAACAAAGAATACAGCAAGGTAGGTTTTGATTAAACCTGTTTGGGAAACTCGAACGATCTTAATCGGTAGCATTTGGGCAATTTCTGCATAGCTTGGGCCAAATTTTTTTAACACAATTGATTCTAAAGCATGGGAGATGACTTGTCAGGCTGAATTAAGAGTAATTTCGGTAATGGTGCGGTGGAAGAGTTTTTCATGGAATGTGGGGTCGCATTCTTTGGACAAGGTGATGTCTTCTGAAGGGGTATTTCAGTACGTTTTTGCGAGGTCATAAGCAACTGCAAAGGCAATTATTGTTACAATTAGGGCAATTAGTTTAATATAGGTTGGTATCGTGTGTGTAGTAGGGAGATCGGGAAGGGTAACATAGTAAATTACTAGTCCCGTCATAATGCTACCGATGACAAGGCGTAATAAGGGGTTTAGCACTCGGTTGTCATTTTCATCATATAGAAGGACAGGGTTTGTTCGAGGGTGCACTATGGAGGCGTAGTAGATTATTCGTATGCTATAGATTGCAGTAAAGGCAGTAGCAACAAGTGTGAGTAAGAGGGCCAGGGAATTAACATGGGATGTGGCTGTTGCCTCAATAATTGCGTCTTTAGAGTAGAAGCCGGCGAGGAACGGGATTCCTATAAGGGCAAAGCTTCCAATGGAGAGGCATGTTGTTGTTATTGGGAGGGCGCGTTGAAGGCCCCCTATCTTTCGGATATCTTGCTCTTCGTTTAGGGCATGAATAATTAAGCCGGAACATAGGAAGAGTATAGCTTTAAAGAATGCGTGAGTGCAGATGTGGAAGAAAGCAAGGTAGGGGAGATTAAGTCCGATGGCTACTATTATGAGGCCTAGTTGGCTAGAGGTGGAGTAGGCAATAATTTTTTTAATGTCATTTTGAATTAAGGCATAATAGGCGGCATAGAATGTGGAGATGGCTCCTAGGCAAAGGCAAATTGTTAATGCTGTTGAATTTTGTGAGAGGAGAGGGTGGATTCGGATAAGGAGAAAAATACCAGCAACTACTATAGTACTTGAGTGAAGGAGGGCTGAAACAGGTGTTGGGCCTTCTATTGCTGAAGCAAGTCAGGGGTGAAAACCAAATTGGGCAGATTTGCTAGCTGCAGCAGAAATGAAGCCGAGGAGTAACATAGTAGAGGGGGGTAGAGAGAGGACATAAGGAAGTGCTAGGGATTGAGTATTTATTAAGAGTCAACATACTGTTATTATAAAACCGATATCTCCTGCTCGGTTGTACATAACGGCTTGTAGTGCTGCGGTAGCGGCGGGGCTTCGGCCATGATATCAACCGATTAACATGAAGGACATAAATCCCACTCCTTCTCAGCCGAGGAATAAGAGGAAGAGGTTTCCGGCGGAGACTAGAAGTACTATGGCTAAAAGGAAGATGAGGAGGTATTTAAAGAATACATTAATCTTAGGGTCAATCTGTATATATCAGATTGAATATTCTAGGATGCTTCATGTAACTAAGAAGGCAACAGGGAGGAAGATAATTGTGTATGCATCATATTGTAGGGAGAAAGGAAAAAGTAGGATTCCTAGGTTAAACCATTTAGCACTAATAATAGTTGATGAGGCTCCTTGAATGAGAATAAGTAGGGGGGGAAGGGATACAAAAAATGCTATTTTTACTGCATTTTTCGCTTGAATAAAAAAGGTAGCTGATTGTGTATCAAGGAGGGGGCGGGTGATTAGAATTACCGCTGTGATCAGCGATAGAATGGTTAGTATTAGTAGTGCCATGAGTCGTACTACTGATTAGAGGAGTACGTGTGAGCGGGCCATGGAGTTGAACCATGGAAATGAATAATTAGCAGTTTTCATTTTGCCAGACGAGCTCGGTGAATAAAAGGGATTTAACCTTTGTTACTAGAATCACAATCTAGGGTTTTTGTTAAACTATATTCACATAGGAAAATTAGGTCAGGCTTAAGAATAAGAAGAAAGCCCGGTAGAGTGTGCAGTAGGAATAGGAGATGTTCGCGGGTTTGGTAAGGGAAGAGGGTTTTAATGTGATTCGGGAGGGGTCCGCGTTGGGTAGATCAGAGAACGTAGAGGGTGTAGGCTGTTGTAAAAATTAAATTAAGGGCTACAATCAGGAAAGCAACAGGGGATCAACTAAAGAGTGAGGCTATAATTAGGACTTCCCCTGCGAAATTAATTGTGGGGGGGATGGCCATGTTAAATAATGCAATTGTTAGCCATCACGTTCCTGCGAGGGGAAAAATAAGTAATGTTCCACGAAGTAAAATTATGGTTCGACTGTTTGTTCGTTCATAGGAGGTGTTGGCAAGGCAGAAGAGGGCTGAGGAGGTAAGGCCATGGGCAATTATTATCACTATTGCCCCTGAGTAGCTTCATGGGGTACAGATTAAGGCTGCGGCAACTACAAGGTTCATGTGACTAACGGACGATATAGCGATAAGGGATTTTAAGTCTGTTTGTCGGAGGCAGAGGAGTGCAGTTGCTAAGATTCCAAGAATAGCCACTAATATAATTAATAGTGTTTGATTTAGGGTGTCTTCTTGGAGGAGGGGAGATGTACGAAGAATCCCATATCCCCCCAGCTTAAGGAGGGTGCCAGCTAAGATTATAGAGCCTGCAATGGGAGCTTCTACGTGGGCTTTGGGGAGTCATAAGTGGAGGCAGTATATTGGGAGTTTAACTAGAAATGCTGCGTTATAAGTGGCTCAAAATAGGCCTGGGTAGTTTGTTGTGGCTTGAGTGATAAGAAGAGGGTGAGTTAAAGTTGGGAGTAGGGAGCCTTGTGTGGAGTAAAATTTGATTAGTCAAATTATTAAGGGGATTGCTCCAAGTATGGTGTAGAAGGCTAGGTATATGCCGGCTTCCAGTCGTCGTTCTTGCGCTCCTCACCGGGTGATGATAATTATGGTGGGGACAAGCGAGGCTTCAAAGAAGATAAAGAATAATATTAAATCTGAGGCTGTAAAGGCTAGAAGGGTAGTAAGTTGGAGAAAGGTGCTATTGGCAATGTAGGCGCGCTGTCGGTTGGCAGGTTCTAGGCATAGCTTACTTTGGCTAGCCAGTATGGTTAGGGGAAATAGTCAGCAGGTTAAGATGGAGAGGGGGCCAGAGATACTATCAATTAGGAATAAAGAATTAAAAAAGTTGAAGTCTTGAAGGAAAAATCAGGATATGGAGAAGAATGCTAGGAAGAAGCCTTGACCAGTAATCAAGGCTCATAGGTGTTTAGAGGGAGCTAAGAGAATAGTAAAGAAGATTGAGGCTCAGGCGGAGATGATTATTAGCATTGTAGGAGGTTTAAAGTTTTTAGGTTGTCGTTACCGTGGGATCGGGCTGTGGCGACTATCAGGGAAAGTCCTAGTCCGGCTTCACAGGCTGATATTGTTAATATAATGAGGGGGGCTATAAGGGGTGTTGAGGACAATTGGTTTGGCCAGAGGCTAAGTCCAATGAATAGGGTCAATATTATGCCTTCTAGGCATAGAAGGGCTGATAAGAGGTGCATGCGGTGGAAAGATAGGCCTGTGAGAACAATAGCAAATATCATAATTAATAGAGAGGTCACAGGGGTGCTATGGATTTTGACCATAATTAGTTGAGTCGAAATCAACTGTCTTTTTTGGACTAGCATCCCATTCGGCTCATTCGAGTCCTCCCTGAAGTCATTCGTAGATGAAGCCGAGGGTTAGTAAAATAATGATGATGGAGACTCAAATAACAGTTGTAAGGGGGTTGGGGAGTTGGATAGCTCAAGGGGTAGGAAGAAGAAGAGCAATTTCTAAGTCAAATAAGAGGAAGAGGATGGCTACAAGAAAGAATCGTATGGAATATGGGAGTCGGGCTGATCCTAGGGGGTCAAAGCCGCATTCATATGGGGAGAGTTTTTCTGTGTCTGGGGTAATTAAGGGGATTCAAAAGCTGATGGTGGCTAAGATAATCGAAAGGAGGGAGGCAATGGAAAAGAACAGAAACATTATTTTCTCTCGGAGTCTAACCAAGGCTAGGTGATTGGAAGTCATCTGTACTAACTGTACTAAGAAAATATGAGCCTCATCAGTAAATTGAAACATAGAGGAAGAGTCAAACAACGTCTACGAAATGCCAATATCATGCGGCAGCTTCGAAGCCAAAATGGTGGTGGGAGGTAAAGTGGAAGAGCAATTGGCGTAGTAAGCACGTAATAAGGAATACTGAGCCAATAATAACGTGTAGGCCATGAAAACCAGTGGCTACGAAAAAGGTAGTTCCATAGATTCCGTCAGCAATTGTGAAAGGGGCTTCATAATATTCTATAGCTTGGAGAAGGGTAAAGTAAAGGCCTAGGGTGACTGTAATAGCGAGGGCTTGAAGTGCCCCTTTGCGATCAGCTTGCATGATACTATGGTGAGCTCAGGTAACTGAAACTCCCGAGGCTAGTAAAACTGCTGTATTAAGTAAGGGAATCTCAAATGGGTTAAATGGAGTAATTCCTGTAGGGGGTCAGCATTCTCCAACTTCTGGGGTTGGAGCGAGGCTGGCATTATAAAAGGCTCAGAAGAAGCCAATGAAGAAGAATACTTCTGAGGTGATAAAAAGAATTATGCCGTAGCGGAGCCCTGTTTGTACTGGAGGGGTGTGATGGCCTTGGAAGGTGCCTTCGCGGACAACATCTCGTCACCATTGGTACATAGTTAATAATATCAAAGTTAGGCCTATTATTAGGATAACAAATGTATTAAAGTGGAATCATGCGGCTAGGCCAGATGTTAATAAGAAAGCGGCGGCGGCTCCTGTAAGGGGTCAAGGGCTGGGGTCAACTATATGAAAGGCATGAGCTTGGTGGGCCATAAGTATTTTCTTGAAGATAAAGACTCAAGAGTAGAACAAAGACATAAGCTTGAATTATGGCAACTGCAATTTCAAGGATTGTAAGTAGTATAAGAACTACAAAAGTTAGTAGGGAGGCGGTGATAGATAAGAAAAAAATTGTGGAGACAGCTGAGGAGATCAGGTGAATAAGAAGGTGGCCAGCGGTTAAATTAGCAGTAAGACGCACCCCTAAGGCTAGTGGGCGAATAAAAAGACTAATTGTTTCGATCAAGATTAGAACTGGGATAAGGGGAGTTGGAGTACCTTCTGGGAGGAAGTGTGCAAGAGAGTGGGAAAATTGATTGCGGAAGCCGACAAGAACAGTTGCAAGTCAGAGTGGGATTGCTAGTCCTAAGTTAATAGACAGTTGTGTCGTTGGTGTAAACGTATAAGGTAAGAGGCCAAGTAAGTTTGTACTTAAGAGAAAAATTATTAAGGAGGTTAATAGAAAGGCTCACTTATGGGCTGGTGCATTTAAAGGTAGGAGGAGCTGTTTGGTAAATAGGGCTAAGAATCAGTTTTGGGAGGTTAGAAGACGATTATTCACCCACTGAGTAGAAGGCGTTGGGATAAGCAGTCATGGAGCTAATAAAGCTACAAGAATGAGGGGGGTACCAAGTAGGGTTGTAGAGGCAAATTGGCTAAATAAGTCTATTGTCATGGTCAGGTTCATATAGTATCAGTTGTTTTTACATTTTTAGGGTTAGGTTCGTTAAGGTTTGTATGATTTAAGATTTTTTTGGGGGCAAGAAATAGGAGGATTAGTCAGACGATGCATAGATATATAAGTCATGGGGCGGGGTTAAGTTGTGGCATACCATTAAGGGTGGTTGGAATCACCTACTTACAGCTTAAAAGGCTGTTGCTAACCTACAGCTTCTTAATGAGGCGTTTTGAGCAGCATTAACTCAGTTTAAGAATTTTGAGACTGGTAAGGCTTCAATTACAATGGGTATAAAGCTATGGTTTGCTCCGCAAATTTCAGAACATTGGCCGTAGTAAATTCCTGGGTGCGCGACTAGAAAGGAGGTTTGATTAAGTCGGCCTGGGATTGCGTCTGATTTTACGCCTAAAGCGGGGACAGCCCAAGAATGAAGAACATCTTCGGCAGTAATTAAGATTCGTGTGGCTGTTCCAATTGGGGAAATTATACGGTTATCTACTTCTAAAAGGCGGAAGTGGCCCGGCTCTAAATCTTTAGTGGGGATTATATAAGAGTCAAAGTTTAAGTCAGTAAAGTCTGAATACTCGTAGCTTCAGTATCATTGGTGACCAATTGTTTTTACTGTCATGTCTGGGTTGCTGACTTCATCTATTAAGTAGAGGATGCGTAGTGATGGGAGTGCAATTACAATGAGAATAATGGCAGGTATAATAGTTCAGACTATTTCAATTTCTTGGGCGTCAATCGTATTAGTGCTAGAGAGTTTGGTTGTCATCAAAACAGAAATAATATATAGGACAAGTATACTAATTAGAAGCACCGCTATTAGGGCGTGGTCATGAAAGTGGAGGAGTTCTTCTATAATAGGGGAGGCTGCGTCTTGGAAGCCGAGTTGGGTGGGGTGTGCCATGGAGGGGTACAAGATATTAGCTAGTAATTTTGTCTTGACAAAACAATGTTATATTTTAACTAACTCCTCAAAGAAAGTGACAGAGAGGCCATGTGTCTGGCTTGAAACCAGGGTATGGGGGTTCAATTCCCTCCTTTCTCGTGCTAGTTTAATGGAGAAAGTTGATTCTTCAAATGTGTGATAGTGAGGTGGGAAGCCCAATTGTCACTCGATATTAGTTGGCGTTAGTTCCGCTCCTGAGAAGAGGCGTTTAGAGGCAAAGGCCTCTCAGATGATAAACATCATCATTACTACTGCCACAAGGGAGATCAAGGAGCCGATAGATGATAAGGTGTTTCAAAGGGTATAAGCGTCCGGATAGTCTGAGTAGCGACGGGGTATTCCAGCTAAGCCTAGGAAATGTTGGGGGAAGAAGGTCAAATTAACCCCTAGGAATATTACTACGAAGTGTACTTTTGCCCATAGCTCATGTAGGGTAAAGCCTGTGAAGAGGGGGAATCAGTGAACAAACCCGGCCATGATAGCAAAGACTGCTCCCATTGATAAAACATAATGGAAGTGGGCAACAACATAGTAAGTGTCATGAAGAACAATATCAATGGAGGAGTTGGCTAATACAATGCCTGTGAGTCCCCCCACTGTGAAGAGGAAAATAAAACCTAGGGCTCAAAGCATAGGTGCTTCTCATTTAATAATTCCTCCGTGCATTGTGGCAAGTCAGCTGAAGACTTTAACGCCTGTAGGAATAGCAATAATTATTGTAGCTGATGTAAAGTAGGCTCGTGTGTCTACGTTTAGGTCTGTAGTAAATATATGGTGGGCTCAGACAATAAAACCTAGCAGACCAATAGAGAGTATTGCCCATACTATACCTATATACCCGAAAGGTTCTTTTTTGTTAGAATAATAGGCGACTACGTGGGAAATAATGCCGAAGCCCGGAAGGATTAGGATATATACTTCTGGGTGTCCGAAGAATCAGAACAAGTGTTGATAAAGAATTGGGTCGCCGCCTCCAGCGGGGTCAAAAAATGTAGTGTTTAGATTTCGGTCGGTCAAGAGTATCGTGATGCCGGCGGCTAGGACTGGAAGAGACAAGAGTAGAAGAACAGCAGTAATTAAAACGGATCAAACAAATAAGGGTGTTTGGTATTGTGTTGTTGAGGAGGGTTTTATATTAATAATTGTTGTGATAAAATTGATAGCTCCAAGAATAGACGACACTCCGGCTAGGTGGAGGGAAAAGATAGCTAGATCAACTGATGGGCCAGCATGGGCCAGGTTCCCAGCTAGAGGGGGATAAACAGTTCATCCGGTGCCGACTCCGGCTTCAACCGTAGAAGATGCTAGGAGAAGGAAGAAGGATGGGGGGAGAAGTCAAAAGCTCATGTTATTCATTCGAGGGAAGGCTATGTCAGGGGCTCCAATTATTAAAGGAACTAGTCAATTACCAAAGCCCCCGATTAGGATAGGCATAACTATGAAGAAAATTATTACAAATGCATGGGCAGTTACAATTACGTTATAGATTTGGTCGTCACCCAGGAGTGTCCCTGGTTGGCTTAATTCTGCTCGGATTAGCAAGCTTAGAGCGGTTCCAACTATGCCTGCTCAGGCGCCAAAGATTAGATAGAGGGTTCCAATGTCTTTATGATTAGTAGAGAAGAATCAGCGGGTAAATATCACAGGTAAAGTGGCCGAGTAGGTGGCGGATTGTAAACCCGAGCACAGAGGTTTGAGCCCTCTCTTTACCAGGCCCCGGGGTGTTAACATGTGGGGTTGCAAACCTCAAGACGCAGGATAATACCTGCCGGGGCTTCTCCCGTTTTTAAGAAGCGGGAGAAGTAGAATGAAGCTCGCTGGATAGAGTGTTTAGCTGTTAACTAAAATATTACGGGATCGAGGCCCGTCATTCTAGAGGGCTTTATCTTAATTTAAAGGGTCTGAGTTGCATTCAGAAGATGTAGGTTAATATCCTGCAAGTCCTACAGAAATTGAAGGGATCTAACCTCCGCTTAAGGCTTTGAAGGCCTTTGGTCTATTTAACCTAAATTTCTATACTATAATTAGGGTTGGGGTGAGGGGGAGAAGGGCGAGGGCAAGAGTATTCGTAGTAGCGGCTATTAAGGATACTTTTGTTGTGGCTCGTCATGTGAGCGGTGAATTAGAAGTATTTGGGGAAAGGGTTAGGGTAGTAACATATGTTAATCGGAGATAAAAAAATAGGGCTAATAAGGAGGTGAATATGACTAATGTGGCAAGTAGTGTAGCATTTTGTTTAATCAATTCTATGATGATAAGAAGTTTTGGGGCAAAGCCTGTGAGTGGGGGGAGGCCTGCTAAGGAGAGGAGAGCAAGTAAGGTTGTTGAAGTAAGAGCAGGGGCTTTGGTTCAGGATATAGAGATTTCTGACATTTTTGTAGTAGAAATTGAGATGAGAGATATAAATATGGCGGTTGTTATAGTGATATAAATTAAAAAGTTAAATAATGAAAGCTGCGGATTGAATTTTAAGACAATAATTATTCATCCAAGATGTCCGATTGAAGAGAAGGCTATGATTTTTCGAAGTTGAGTCTGGCCGATTCCGCCTCAGCCCCCTACTAAGATTGAGGTGAGGCCTAAGGTAACCGCTAGATTTAGGTTAATAAGGTGAGAAGTTTGGAGGAGGAGAATTATTGGGGCGATTTTTTGTCAAGTTGATAAAATAAGGCCTGTAGGTAAGGAGATGCCTTGAAGGACTTCTGGTATTCAGAAGTGTATTGGGGCTAAGCCTAGTTTTATTATAAGGGCAATGGATAGGGCATTTATTGGTAGGTCAGTAAGGGAGTTGATTGATCATTCTCCGGTTTGTCATGCATTAATAAGGGCTGAGAATAATACTAGGGCGGAGGCTGTGGCTTGGGTTAAGAAGTATTTTGTAGCTGCTTCGATGGCTCGTGGGTGAGGCATTTTTGTTATTATTGGAATAATTGCTAGGGTGTTGATTTCTAGGCCTACTCAGGCGAGGAGTCAGTGGTAACTTAATAGGGTTGTGGTAGTCCCGATGGCTAGACTGAGTAGGAAAATTGTTATAGCAAGAGGATTAATTAGTAAAGGAAGGATTTCAACCAACATTGTTGGGGTATGGGCCCAAAAGCTTATTTAGCTTACTTTACTAAGGAGTAGTATAATGGAATTACAAAGGGTTTTGATCTCTTGGGTGTAGGTTCGATTCCTATCTCTTTAAAGGAAGTGAGGGGGTTTGAACCCCTATAAGCCTCCCTATCAAGGAGGCCCTTAGCTTTCAGGCACGCTTCCATGGTAGGGGGGGTGTTAAGAGGAGGGAGATTGGTATTGAGACGTGGAAAATAATAAGGGCAAGTGTTAGAGGGAGGAAGTTTTTTCATACAAGGTGTATGAGTTGATCATAACGGAATCGTGGATATGAAGCTCGAATTCAAAGGAAACATAAAGAAAGGATAGAGGCTTTAGTTATGAGTAAAATTGTTGCTAGGGTTAATGAGGGTATGAGAGAGCCTAGAAAAATAATGGTTGAAAGAGTATTTATCATTAAAATGTTGGCGTACTCAGCAAGAAAAAATAGGGCAAAGGGGCCTCCTGCGTATTCGACATTGAACCCTGAGACTAGCTCTGATTCTCCTTCTGTAAGATCAAAGGGGGCCCGGTTAGTCTCGGCTAGTGTGGAGACGAACCATATAAAAGCGAGAGGTCAGAGGGGTAAAATAAGTCATGTATATTGTTGAAGGAAATTGAAAGAGGATAAGGTAAATCCGCCGGCTAGGAAGATAGTGCATAGAATAATTAGGGCCAAGGTGACTTCATAGGAGATAGTTTGGGCAACAGCTCGTAGGGCACCGATGAGGGCGTATTTAGAATTGGAGGCTCATCCGGAGCCTAGAATTGTATAAACAATTAGACTGGAGATGGCGAGGATAAATAGAATGCTAAGGTTCAGGTCGGAATAGGGGATTGGAAGGGGAAATGGGGTTCATATTATTATAGCAAAAGTTAAGGCGAGAGTTGGGGCTAGGATGAAGAGAATTTGTGAGGAGGTTGATGGGCGAATGGGCTCTTTAATAAATAGTTTGATGCCGTCAGCAATTGGTTGAAGGAGCCCAAGTGGTCCAACAACATTTGGTCCTTTGCGGTGCTGTATATAGCCAAGAATTTTGCGTTCAATTAGAGTAAGAAATGCTACTGCGAGGAGGATAGGGGCAATATAAAGTAGGGGTAGAAGGTGTATAAAAAGAAGGCTTATAAGTTAGTGAGGGGATTTGAACCCCGGTTTAAAGGGCTTAGATCTTTTGCATTGCCCAGCTCTGCCACACTAACTATCCTGGTTTAGGGGGAAATATTAGTTTCTAGCTAATTAAGATTGTTTCATTAGTGAAGGTATGGCTTATAACAAACATTGGCCATGTTGCCCCGGTCCTTTCGTACTAGGGGGAGCACTTTATAGATAGAAACCGACCTGGATTGCTCCGGTCTGAACTCAGATCACGTAGGGTTTTAATCGTTGAACAAACGAACCGTTAGGAGCGGCTGCACCCCTAGGATACCCTGATCCAACATCGAGGTCGTAAACCTACTTGTCGATAGGGGCTCTTAAAGTAGATTGCGCTGTTATCCCCAGGGTAACTTGGTTCGTTGATCGAATTGTCGGGTCATTAAACATCAGTTTATGATTCTTAGAGTTGTAGTTCGTAGATAAGGGCGTTAGCCCATTTGTCATGGAGGTTAAATTGTACTCCGTGGTCCCCCCAACCCAAAACTATCACACAGATTCCTTATATGGTCGGGCATGGAGGTGAGGAAGTGAGTGATGAGTTTAAAGCTCCATGGGGTCTTCTCGTCTTATATAATAATCCCCGCTTCTTCACGGGGAGATCAGTTTCACTGATTGGAGAAAGGAGACAGTTCAGCCCTCGTGATGCCGTTGATACTAGTCCCTATTTAGAGAACAAGTGATTATGCTACCTTCGCACGGTTAGGGTACCGCGGCCGTTGAATTTTGTCACTGGGCAGGCTGGACCTCTTATACTTGGTCAAGAGGCGATGTTTTTGGTAAACAGGCGGGGCTGAGGATTTGCCGAGTTCCTTCTTTCTCTTTTAATCTTTCCTGAGATGTTCTAGTGTAAGGGTAACGTAGGAGGTCACAGGGTTTTCTAGAGGTGTGTTGCTGTGGCTATAACATTTGCGTTAATTACCAATGGATTGTCCATTTTGGTGTAAGCTTACATTTTGGAGAAAGGCTATTTCTTGTTACTAGTTCTAGCATTATAGCTTTTATAAAGATATAAAATAGTTCAGTAGTGGTGAAGGGTTAATGAGGATTTAGGAAATTGTGGGTGATTATAAGTAAGCTTTAACGCTTTTTTAAAGGTGGCTGCTCTTAGGCCTACTTTGTTTAAGTTACCCTTATTTACCCGGTGTTAGAGGTTGTGCCCTATTTCAAATAAGCTGTGCCTTATTTGAATGGCTCTTAAGTTTGGGAGGGTTTTTGGTGTAATTGAGAAGCTTAAGGTAGAGCTAAAACTCTTTTCCTGAACAACCAGCTATCTCTAAGCTCGGTAGGCTTATCACTTCTACTTGAAAATCTTTCCACTCTTTTGCAACAGAAACGGATTAGCTCTTAGGGCTGTTTTGAAGTAGCTCGCTTAGTTTCGGGGTGTCAAACTGAAAGTTTCATTTTGCTTGGGTAGACTAGCTAGACCATGATGCATAAGGTACAAGGTGATATCTTTGCTATTTAGGGCTTTAAGGTTATTTCATTTCTATTTCATTATTCCCTTGCGGTACTTTATCTGAAGCGCTTAGAAGTTTTTCTGTCGCCTGTACTAGAATAAAAAAATGTTTTATTTAGGTCAATAGGTTGACGGCATCATGTGAATGTAAGGGCTAGATTTAGGCTCAAAATGATCCGGGTTTAACAGATAACTTCTCGGTGTAAGCGGGGGGCTTCTGTAAGCTACATTTTGTGTACCAAGTGCACTTTCCAGTACACTTACCATGTTACGACTTGCCTCTTCTAAGATGAGAAAAAAGGGTTAGGAACGAGATAGGGGTATTGTCGAAGAGGGTGACGGGCGGTGTGTACGCGTCCCAGAGCCATGTTAAAAAGAACACTCTATTTTCTTTTTACTGCTAAATCCGCCTTCATGACCAGGATTTCATCTGGTCTTTCGTTTGTTCTAGTTTAGAAATTGTAGCCCATTATTTCCCACTCCTTAAGCTGCACCTTGACCTGACGTGTTGACGGTAATCATTAGGCTTACTGAAGCATTCATATGGTAAGCTTTCGACGGAGGTATACAGACTGATAGCGAGGGGTGGTCAGGTATAGCGGGGGTCATCGATTAAAGAACAGGCTCCTCTAGGGGGGTGGGAAACCGTCAAGTCCTTTGGGTTTTAAGCATGGCTCGTAATTCCCTGGCGCTGGTTGGTGTGAATTGATTGTTTACGACTAGGCATAGTGGGGTATCTAATCCCAGTTTGTGTCCCAGTTGTCGTGGGTTCAAGTATAATTAGGGTAACTTTCGTGTGTGTTCTTCTTAATAACAAGCTTAAAACTACTAAGTATTAATTTAACCTTAATTTGTAGAAACTTTAATCACGCTTAACGCCGATGATTATCAACTTGAGCCCTACGGGGTAGCCGCGGCGGCTGGCACCGGGTTAGCCGGCCCTCTTTTCCTTAACTGAGTCGAGCTGGCGCTCATACGCAAAATTTATCACTGCTGAATACCCTTGGGGGTGTGGTGAGACTAGGTGTTGTGGGCTAGAGTCTGTGCCTGATGCCGGCTCCTTTGCCTGGTGAAGGATAAAAGGGCGTTCTCACGGGTGTGCTGAGACTTGCATGTGTAAGTTGGGAAACAGTCGATAATAAGGCTAGGACCAAACCTTTATATTCTTAGAGCTTTTTAGGGCTCATCTTAGCGTTTTCAGCGCTATACTTTAGAATTAAGCTATAAGAATACAGGGCATAGTTTAGATAGAATTCCGGCTTTGGGGGCCGGTGGTAGAGGTTAAAATCCTTTTGCCCTGAGCAGGTATTAGGCTACAATCTTCGGCTTACAAGACCGGTGCTTTAAATTAAGCTATCGGGGCAGCTTTTACTTGGATTTGCACCAAGAGATGCTGGCTCCTAAGGCCAGTGGAAGGCTTTTTTCCTTTAAAAGCCTAGTGGGGCCCTTAATATGCCATATACACATACTCATAGGTATATATACTCAGGTATAAATTAATATAGACTAGATATTATGTATACACTATGTATACACTATGTATACACTATGTATGCACTATGTATACACTATGTATACACTATGTATACACTATGTATACACTATGTATACACTATGTATACACTATGTATACACTATGTATACACTATGTATACACTATGTATACACTATGTATACACTATGTATACACTATGTATGCACTATGTATGCACTATGTATGCACTATGTATACACTATGTATACACTATGTATACACTATGTATACACTATGTATACACTATGTATACACTATGTATACACTATGTATACACTATGTATACACTATGTATACACTATGTATACACTATGTATACACTATGTATACACTATGTATACACTATGTATACACTATGTATACACTATGTATACACTATGTATACACTATGTATGCACTATGTATACACTATGTATACACTATGTATACACTATGTATACACTATGTATACACTATGTATACACTATGTATACACTATGTATACACTATGTATACACTATGTATACACTATGTATACACTATGTATACACTATGTATACACTATGTATACACTATGTATACACTATGTATACACTATGTATACACTATGTATACACTATGTATACACTATGTATACACTATGTATATACTATGTATATACTATGTATATACTATGTATATACTATGTATATACTATGTATATACTATGTATATACTATGTATATACTATGTATATACTATGTATATACTATGTATATACTATGTATATACTATGTATATACTATGTATATACTATGTATATACTATGTATATACTATATCTATATCAATGTATATACTATGTATATACTATATCTATATCAATGTATATACTATGTATATACTATATCTATATCAATGTATATACTATGTATATACTATATCTATATTAATGTATATACTATGTATATACTATATCTATATTAATGTATATACTATGTATATACTATATCTATATCAATGTATATACTATGTATATACTATATCTATATTAATGTATATACTATGTATATACTATATCTATATCAATGTATATACTATGTATATACTATATCTATATTAATGTATATACTATGTATATACTATATCTATATCAATGTATATACTATGTATATACTATATCTATATTAATGTATATACTATGTATATACTATATCTATATTAATGTATATACTATGTATATACTGTGCACTATTTATGCTATACACAATATCTACACTGTATATTCAGGTATCTAGTTTGTGTATCCTGTATATCTTTAATGTATACTGTGTACATTTTATCGTACATACTTATAGGCTATATCAATTGCATTCGTGAGCATGAAATCACGAATTATACGTTTGTTTGCATATAAGGTAATTTTACTTAAATGTGGTGAGGCTTCGTCAGAAATACTTATTCAAGGTATAAGAATTTCTGTGGGGAAGAGGCCCCGTAATAAAATATTTCACAGCCCTTAATCTCGGGGGGGGGTTGAGGTAAATCTGTGAAAAATTCTTACGGGGGGGGTAAGGGGGGGGTAGGCAAAAAAAATTAAATTAAAGTTGGGGAAATCCCCGGGGGGAAAAGCAGTTATGTGGAGTTAACATTGTGTCCATTGAGCATTCATTAAAATGCATCATACAAGAGACAATGAGGAATGCATGCAAACCTGGAACGTAAGTCCCACTCGGACTATATGTAGTGCCCCCACTTGAGAAGTTAATGAAAGGACCCGTAAAAAAAAATACCAGTAGATCTGCTGTCATTAAGTGGTCTTAGCTTGTATTCAGGTACTTAGGGCATAGGATAGATACCTTTTAAAAAGCATTTTGAGCGTCTCTTCAATATGGGTCCATAGATTCGGTTCCCCCAGATGTATCGTGAAAGACAGTAACTGTAACTCTACGATACAATGCCCCCTAGAAGATACTGACGAATAGGTCCGATCCGTAGGTGGTACGACAAGGTACGATAGGGGTACTGAGTAGGAATTCGTGTACGGAGGGGTTGGAAGATGTCGAGGATGCCCGCGAGTCCGGAATGTGACGGGCAAAGTCATGTTTAAGATAATTTTATTTATTATTAACCATGTTGTGCTTTTCATTAAGGGTCCATGGTAGGTGATTAAGGAAGTTTGATGAAATGATACGTAAGGTCTCATGCAAGTTGAGGTCCGTCTTGTCAATATGAATGATACATGCAATTGTGTGGAAAAGGTGTGTAGTAATATTTTAAGGTGTAAAATATTTCATTATAGAGGTGAAGCATTACAGGATTATTGAAGGATTGAGCAACTTGGAAGATCCAGTTGGACTCACTTTGGAATGAGATCTGCGTAGTCGTTAACAAGGGAAGGTACAATCTAGTATGCATAATATGGACATGTTACCATTAATAGATTAGGGATTTGCTTGATTGGTCAAGTTATTAATATGTTATATCTCTCATTATAAGGGTTATAGTAAGCTTGAGGTAAATAAATGAATGTACTATTATACATAGTATGTCTTATTGCATTCATTATTCTTTATTTGAAGGGGGTATGTACATCTTAATATGTATTACTATAGATGTATGGTTATTATACATAGATAGTGTATTACTATAGATGTATAGTTATTATACATAGATAGTGTATTACTATAGATGTATGGTTATTATACATAGATAGTGTATTACTATAGATGTATGGTTATTATACATAGATAGTGTATTACTATAGATGTATGGTTATTATACATAGATAGTGTATTACTATAGATGTATGGTTATTATACATAGATAGTGTATTACTATAGATGTATGGTTATTATACATAGATAGTGTATTACTATAGATGTATGGTTATTATACATAGATAGTGTATTACTATAGATGTATGGTTATTATACATAGATAGTGTATTACTATAGATGTATGGTTATTATACATAGATAGTGTATTACTATAGATGTATGGTTATTATACATAGATAGTGTATTACTATAGATGTATGGTTATTATACATAGATAGTGTATTACTATAGATGTATGTCAGCTTGCTGTGGTATTATCAGGG